ATTTAAAATATTTAAATACTATAATATTTTAAATATTTTTATGCTGCTGTGGTTTTGTCTTAACTAGCTATTTATGCTAAGTATTTTAAATACTATAATATTTTAAATATTTTTATGCTGCTGTGGTTTTGTCTTAACTAGCTATTTATGCTAAGTATTTTAAATACTATAATATTTTAAATATTTTTATGCTGCTGTGGTTTTGTCTTAACTAGCTATTTATGCTAAGTATTTTAAATACTATAATATTTTAAATATCTTGTTATTCATAATTCTTGGGGTTCTTCCTGTTTCCGGGGGGGTTTACAGGTGAATAGGACTTTAGGAGTTTTGGGGGGGTAGGGGGGGTTTACCGCGCAGAAATTTGTGGAAGGGGGGGTAAAACCTTAGGTATTTTAGGGGAATATTATCTTATAATATGCTCTTGAAAACAGTTATGCAATTAACAAGTAAAGTCTATACAACACTCAACATTTTCCTTGAAAACAGGTCTAAATGTTCCACCTTAATTTACCTGTTGCATTTGCACTGTGAAATGCCAGAGGAAAAGGAAAAAAAGAGAGAACACCCTGACCCCCTGGAGAGAACGCCCGGCATGGTGGGTAACGAGTCGAATGTACTCCACCATTAACTTATGCAAGCGTCAAGGAAAGAGTGAGGAATGAACCAATTAATGGCCCTGAAGTAGGAACCAAATGCCAGGAATAATTCAGTTGTGTGACCCCCACAATACTTGTCCCTCACCTTCAATAACCGTGAGCATTAAGAAATCAACTGATGGTCGGTTCTTACTACATTAAGTATTTGAATTTCCAGAGGTGTTGAGTGCTTGGTATATCTTTGACAATGGATTATCTTCTAGAGCTTAAGTTTCGCCAGCTGAATTTAAAATTTGTGTGATTAATAGTTTTCATGGTTTATGTAAGTAAACTGATTATATTAATTAGACAAAATAGTGTAAATACAAGAATTGTTGAAAAACCATTATATGTACTTATAACTCCTGATATGTTTAATATAAATGTAATGTTGATAATACATATATGTACATGCAAAGAATCGTTTAATTTAGGATCCTAGCTTTGGGAGTTAGGGGCGGGGGTTAAAATCCCCCTTCTTTGAAGCGATAGGAAGGATTTTAACCTTCGACATCCGGCTTACAAGACCGGCGCTCTGGAACTGAGCTACTATAGCATTGTCATTGCAGGATTTTGTTTTCGAGTCACCCTACTGTAGGGACAAGAACAAGGAAGAGAGAGAAATAGAGGAGGGATGCAATTTGTCCGATAATAATGAATGGATGTTCTACTGGTATGCCTCCGATTCAGGTGAGGATCATTACGTCTGCAATGAGGAGTCAGAATAGGAACTGTGTAAATGGGCGGAAAGTTAGGCTTCGCTGTTTGGATGTGTGAAGGATGGGAACTAGTATGAGGACAAGGATTGAGGCGAGGAGGGCTAAGACTCCTCCTAGTTTGTTGGGGATGGACCGCAGAATAGCGTAGGCGAATAGGAAGTATCATTCAGGTTTGATGTGGGGCGGGGTTACTATGGGGTTGGCGGGGGTGAAGTTGTCTGGATCCCCTAAGAGGTTCGGGGAGAATAGTGCTAGGGAGATGAGGGCGATGAGTAGAGCTGCAAAGCCAAGCAGATCTTTGTAAGAGAAGTATGGGTGGAAGGAGATTTTATCTGCATCTGAGTTTAGGCCGGTTGGGTTATTTGACCCTGTTTCGTGTAAGAAAATAAGGTGAACTAGGGTTATAGCTACAATTACGAAGGGGAATAGGAAGTGGAATGCAAAGAACCGGGTGAGCGTGGCGTTGTCTACAGAGAAGCCTCCTCAGATTCATTGTACTAGGGAGCTTCCTACATAGGGAATAGCTGATAGGAGGTTTGTGATGACTGTAGCACCTCAGAATGACATTTGTCCTCAGGGGAGGACGTACCCAACAAAGGCAGTCATCATAACCAGTAGTAGGAGAATAACCCCAATATTTCACGTTTCTTTATATAGATAGGAACCATAGTAAAGTCCCCGTCCGATGTGGAGGTAAATACAAATGAAGAAGAAGGATGCGCCGTTGGCGTGTATGTTTCGGATCAGTCACCCGTAGTTTACGTCTCGGCAAATATGGGCGACAGATGAGAAGGCTGTCGCGATATCTGATGTGTAGTGCATGGCTAGGAAGAGGCCTGTTAGGATTTGGGCTGCTAGGCAGAGTCCGAGTAGGGAACCAAAGTTTCATCATACTGAGATATTAGCCGGGGCCGGGAGGTCAACTAGAGCGTCATTGGCAATTTTAAGAAGGGGGTGGGTTTTTCGTAGGTTGGCCATTAATGGGGGGTTCTTGTAGTTAAATAATAACGATGGTTTTTCAAGCCATTAGTCCTGGTTAGAGTCCTGGTGAGAATTCATGGCTGTACTATTAGTTACGTTTTTGCTTTTTATGGTTTTAGGGTTAGCGACTGTTGCTTCTAATCCTTCACCTTATTTCGGGGCTTTGGGGTTGGTAGTGGTCGCCGGGATGGGGTGTGGAGTGCTAGTCGGGTGTGGTGGTTCTTTCTTGTCTTTAGTTTTATTCTTGATTTATCTGGGTGGGATGTTGGTTGTATTTGCGTATTCAGCAGCGCTTGCTGCCGAACCTTATCCTGAGGGGTTGGGTAGCTGGCCTGTGGCAGCATTAATGTTGTTTTATTTGGCAGGGAATGTGATACTTGCAGGTCTGTTTTGATCGGGGTGGTACGACGATTCTTGGTTTGTTACGGATGACTTCGTGGAGCAGGCTTTATTCCGTGGGGATATTGCCGGCGTGGCTATGATGTACTCGATAGGAGGGGGAGTACTGATCATGGGAGCATGAGTGCTACTTTTGACTTTATTTGTAGTGTTAGAACTGACTCGGGGGCTAAGCCGAGGGGCGTTGCGAGCTGTCTAGTAAGTAGGAGGAGTATCGTTAGAGCTAGGGTGAAGAAGAAGAGGGAGAGGTAAGTTTTGATCATTCCTTGTTGGATATTGTTGGTGGTATTAATTAAGGGTTTGTTCATAGATACGATCGCTTTAGGGCCTACTTTTTCTAGCCATGTCTGGTCTACTGTTTGAGCGGCAATGGTTTGTCCTAGAATAAGGTTTAGTTTAGGGGTAAATCGGTGGATGATAGTTGGGAAGAAGCCAAGTATGTTAGAGAAGTGATGTGCTGTTAGGTTGGGGGTGGTTTTGAATTGTTTGTTAGTTAGGGAGGCTAGTTCTAGTGCAATCAAAACTCCAATTACAGTGACGGTCAGGGCTGCTAGTTTAAGAATGGGGGGTATAGATATAACTGGCGTTTTTATTGGGAGGATGTTTGATGTAATTAGGAGGCCGGCGATGATACTGCCCCAGGCTAGTCGTTTGATGGGGTTGATGACTGCAGGGTTATTTTCGTTGATAGGGGAAAGGGGGGCGAATCGGGGGTAGCCTATGGAAACGAAGAATACAACTCGGAGGCTGTAAACAGCTGTAAAAGAGGTGGCGATTAGGGTCAGGACAAGGGCTCAGGCGTTGAGGTAAGATGTGTTTAGGGCTTCGATGATGGCGTCTTTCGAGAAGAAGCCGGCTAAGAAGGGCGTGCCTGTGAGAGCAAGGCTACCTAGGGTGAGGCAGGACGATGTAAATGGTGCGAGGTGGTTTATTCCGCCTATTTTGCGGATGTCCTGTTCATCGTTAAGGCTGTGGATAATGGAGCCGGAGCAGAGGAAGAGCATGGCCTTGAAAAAGGCGTGGGTGCAAATGTGTAGGAAGGCAAGTTGGGGTTGGTTTAGGCCGATTGTTACCATTATCAGCCCAAGTTGGCTAGATGTTGAGAATGCAACAATTTTTTTAATGTCATTTTGGGTGAGGGCACAGGTTGCGGTAAATAGGGTGGTTAGTGCGCCAAGGCATAGGCATGTAGTGAGGGCGGCTGGGTTATTTTCTAGTAGGGGGCTCATTCGAATCAGGAGGAAGATGCCTGCAACAACCATTGTGCTTGAGTGTAGTAGGGCTGAAACGGGTGTTGGGCCCTCCATAGCTGAGGGAAGTCAGGGGTGAAGGCCGAATTGAGCGGATTTGCCGGTGGCAGCAATAACAAGTCCTAGGAGAGGGAATGTTAAGTCTATGTCTTTGGATGCAATAAATAGTTGTTGTATGTCTCAGGAATTTAGATGGGTGGCAAATCATGCTATGGCAAAAATTAGCCCGATATCTCCGACTCGATTGTAAAGGACTGCTTGGAGAGCTGCTGTGTTGGCGTCTGCCCGGCCATATCATCACCCGATGAGGAGGAAAGATATAATTCCAACTCCTTCTCAGCCTAGGAAAAATTGAAATATCCCATTTGCTGTGACTAAGATGAGTATTGCAATGAGGAAGATCAGTAAATATTTGAAGAATCGGTTCATGTTGGGGTCTGCGTGCATGTATCATGAGGCGAATTGTATAATAGACCATGTTACGAAGAGGGCGATAGGGACGAAGATGTTGGAGTAGAAGTCGAATTTGAAGCTGAGGTGAAGGTTAAAGGTTTCGGTGCTTATTCATTTTCAGTCGGTCACGATTGTCTCTGTACCATGGTTTAAGAAGAGGAAGAGTGGGAGGAGGGATACAAAGAAGGCTAGTATTACTGCGTTTTTTACGTGGGTAATAGCTCAGTCTTCTTTTCGGGGGTTGGGGAGGAGGGAAGTAAGGACTGGGTAAAGGAGGATTAATAGGGTTAGGATCATGCATGAAGCTATGATAAGTGAGGTAATCATGGCGCTAATTACTGTGGTTGCTCCACCTGTCATAGCTACTACTTGGATTTGCACCAAGAGTTTTTGGTTCCTAAGACCAACGGATGAGCTGTTATCCTTTAGAAGCTTTAGGGCGAGTGAGCCTTGGGGTCCAACCAAGGTGACGAAAATTAGCAGTTTTTGTTGCTGGCGAGCCTCTCTCGGTGGATTAGGGGATTTTAACCTCTGTCTTTAGAATCACAATCTAATGTTTTAGTTAAACTAAATCTACAGGCGGGCCAGCCTCAAATCAGTTCTGGTTTAAGAATCAGCAGAATGAGGGGAAGAAGGTGGAGAGCCATGAGTAGGTGCTCTCGGGAGTGTGTAGGGTGAAGGGCCAATATATGTGCGGGGAGGGGGCCTCGTTGTGTTATTAGGAACATATATAGTGAGTAGCCGGCAGTGATTAGCGTGCCGGCTCCTGTGAGTGCGATGGTTCATCATGATCAGTTAAACAGAGAAGTAATAATTATTAGTTCTCCTATCAGGTTGGGTAGAGGGGGGAGTGCTAGGTTGGCGAGGCTGGCGATGAACCATCAGGCGGTTATTAGGGGGAGGACTATCTGGAGACCTCGGGCAAGAACCATGGTTCGGCTGTGGGTGCGTTCGTAGTTGGTGTTTGCTAAGCAGAAGAGCGCGGAGGAAGTTAGTCCGTGTGCGATTATGAGGACAAGGGCTCCGGTGAATCCTCAGGGGGTTTGAATAAGAATACCTGCTGCGACCAGGCCTATGTGGCTAACTGATGAGTAAGCGATGAGGGATTTCAGGTCAGTTTGGCGTAAACAGATGGACCCTGTTATGATAACACCTCAAAGTGCGAAAATAATGAATGGGTAGCTAAGTTCTTTGGTTAGCGGCTCTAAAACAATTATTATGCGCATTATTCCGTAACCCCCTAATTTTAGTAGGACGGCAGCAAGGATCATAGAGCCTGCAATGGGGGCTTCAACGTGGGCTTTGGGTAGTCAGAGGTGAGCACCGTAGAGTGGTATTTTAACTAGGAAAGCTAGAAGGCAGCCGGCTCATCAGAATTTATCGGCGTACGATGAGAGTTCTATTGCAGGGGCGTATTGGAGGGTGAGGAGGGAGAGGGTGCCTGTGTTGTTTTGGAGTAGGAGAAGGGCTACTAGGAGGGGGAGAGAGCCTGCTAGTGTGTAAAATAGGAAATATGTGCCTGCATTTAGTCGTTCGGTTTGGTTCCCTCAGCGAGTAATAATGATTAAAGTCGGGATAAGGGTGGCTTCGAATATAATGTAAAATATAATTACTTCGGTGGCACTGAATGCTAGGATAAGAAAGATTTGAAGGGATGTAAGGAGGGTAATATATGTTCGTTGGCGTCCGATAGGTTCTGAGGATGTATGGTTTTGGCTTGCAAGAATTATAAGCGGCAGGAGTCAGCAAGTGAGGGCCAGGAGGGGGATTGAGAGTGGGTCAGTTGCTATGTATAAATTTATGCATGATCACCCGGTTTCTGCGGGAGTGTTAAATCAGGTTAGACTACAAAGTGCAATGATTAGACTATAGGTGAGAGTTGTAGATCAGAGTCGTTTTGGGGAGATGAGTCAAGTGGTTGGGACAAGCATAATAGTAGGGAGAAGAATTTTTAGCATTGTAGAAGATTTAGGTTTTGGAGGCGGTCAGTGCCGTGTGTGCGGGCGGTAGCGACCAGGAGGGCTAGCCCTGCGCCTGCCTCACAGGCTGAGAAGGCCAGTAAAATTATGGGAGAAGTTGAAAAATTTGTGGAGTCGAGGTGAAGTGTTCATAAGGAGAGGGCGATAAAAAGGGAAAGTATTATACCTTCTAAGCATAGTAGGGCGGAAAGTAGGTGGGTTCGATGAAATGCCAGGCCTGCCAGTCCTAGCATGAAGGCTGATGAAAAAGCAAAGTGAGTGGGGGTCATTAGGCAATTGTGGACTTTAACCACAAGTATTTGAGCCGAAATCAAAGGTTTTTATTAAACTAACTGCCTATTCGGCTCATTCTAACCCACCTTGGAGTCATTCATAAATTAAGCCGAGGGTGAGGAGGACAAGAATGGCGAATGCCCATGTGAATGTGAGTAGTGGAGAGGACAGTTGGTCTCCTCAGGGGAGGGGGAGGAGTAGTGCAATTTCTAGGTCGAAGAGAAGAAATAGGATGGCAACTAAGAAAAATCGCATGGAGAAGGGGAGGCGGGCTGATCCTAGGGGGTCAAACCCACATTCGTATGGGGAAAGTTTTTCGTGATCAGGGGTCATTTGAGGGAGCCAGAAGGAGACAATGGCCAGGATAGTTGAGAGTGTGATGGCGATTGAAATTACGGTTGTAATTAAGTTCATTATCTTTCCTTGGATTTTAACCAAGACTAGGTGATTGGAAGTCACATGTACTAGCTTAATACTAGAAAGATTATGAGCCTCATCAGTAGATTGAGATATAGAGGAAGAGTCAGACAACGTCTACAAAGTGTCAGTATCAGGCAGCCGCTTCAAATCCGAAGTGATGTTCTGAAGTAAAGTGGTATTGAACTTGTCGTGCTAGGCACACAGCTAGGAAGGTGGAGCCGATAATGACGTGGAGGCCGTGGAAGCCAGTTGCTACAAAGAAGGTCGATCCATAAACTCCGTCTGCAATTGTGAAGGGGGCTTCATAGTATTCTATACCTTGAAGGAAGGTGAAGTAGAATCCAAGAAGGATAGTAAGAGTCAGGGATTGAATGGCTTGTTTTCGTAGGCCCTCCATGATGCTATGGTGGGCTCAGGTTACTGTAACACCAGAGGCAAGGAGGACGGCGGTATTGAGTAGGGGAACTTCAAATGGATCTAGGGTGGTGATGCCTGTGGGTGGCCAGCAGCCCCCTAGTTCTGGGGTTGGTGCGAGGCTTGAGTGATAAAAAGCTCAGAAGAAGCCGAGGAAGAAGAACACTTCTGATGTGATAAACAAGATCATTCCATAGCGGAGGCCTTTTTGGACCGGGGGTGTGTGGTGACCTTGGTAGGTGCCTTCTCGTACAATGTCTCGTCATCATTGGTACATTGTCAGAAGCAAGAGTGTTGTGCCTAGGGCTATGAGAGTTACTGTGTGGAAGTGTATTCAGATTGCTAGACCAGATGTTATTAACAGGGCAGCAACTGCGCCTGTGAGAGGTCAGGGGCTTGGGTCTACTATGTGGTATGCATGTGCTTGATGGGCCATTAGACGTTCTCTTGTAGGTAGAGGCTCAACAGGAGAACAAATACATATGCTTGAATCATTGCGACAGCGACTTCTAATAGGGTAAGTATAAGTAGGAGTGTGGCGGTCAAGACTGCTACTGTTGGTATAAGGGGTAGAAGCACTAGGGCGGCGGTCGCAATTAGCTGAATCAGTAAGTGTCCGGCTGTCAGGTTGGCTGTGAGTCGAACTCCTAGGGCTAGGGGTCGAATAAACAGGCTAATGGTTTCGATCATAATCAAAATAGGGATCAGGGGGGTGGGCGTCCCTTCTGGTAAGAGGTGTGCGAGGGCATGGGTGGGTTGGTTTCGTATACCAATGATGACAGTTGCAAGTCAGAGGGGGACTGCAAGGCCTATATTCATAGATAATTGGGTTGTAGGGGTAAATGTATAAGGTAGTAGGCCTAACATGTTAAGGGTAATTAGGAAAAGTATAAGGGAGGCGAGTAAAGCAGCTCATTTGTGGCCGCCTAAGTTAATAGGTTGGAAGATTTGTTGGGTGAATCCGTTGATGAATCAGCCCTGAAGGGTTAGAACACGGTTATTAAGTCATCGGGATGATGGCTTTGGGAACATAATTCATGGCAATGTCAGGGCTAAGGCAATGAGCGGGATCCCGAGGTGTGTGGGGCTTATGAATTGGTCAAAGAAGCTTAGTGTCACGGTCAGGTTCAGGGCTCTGTTTTTGGCTTTTCAGCACTTTGGTGGGTGGGGTCGTTTGGGAACGTGTGTGCTAAAACTTTGGGAGGAATTACAGTTAAGAAAATTAATCAGGAAAAGACTAAGATGGCGAACCATGGTGCGGGGTTGAGCTGGGGCATGATCGCTAAGGGTGGTTGGGAGTCACCAGTCTTTAGCTTAAAAGGCTAACGCTATGCCCGATTTAGCTTCTTAGCGAGGCGTCTTCAAGTATTAAAGAGGATCATTTTTCGAAATGTTCGAGGGGAACGGCTTCTACTACGATAGGCATGAAGCTGTGGTTGGCTCCGCAGATTTCAGAGCATTGGCCATAGAACACGCCAGGCCGGGATGCGATGAAGGCAGCTTGATTTAGTCGTCCAGGGACTGCGTCTATTTTAACACCGAGGGAGGGAACTGCTCAAGAGTGAAGCACGTCTTCGGCGGAGATTAGCATTCGGACGGGGGATTCAATTGGGACTACCATTCGATGATCGGTATCTAACAGTCGGAATTGACCGCTGGTGAGGTCTTGTGTTGGGATTATGTACGAGTCAAAGCCTAGGTCTTCGTAGTCTGTGTATTCGTAGCTTCAATACCACTGATGACCAATGGCTTTAATAGTGAGGTGGGGGTCGTTAATTTCGTCCATTAGGTAGAGGATGCGTAGGGAGGGAAGGGCGATGAGAATAAGGATAAGGGCGGGTAGGACTGTTCAGATGATTTCGATTTCTTGCGAGTCTAAAATATATTTATTGGTTAGTTTTGTAGTTACTATAGCAACAATAATATAAAGAACTAAGGTGCTAATTAAGAACACGATTATTAGGGCGTGGTCATGGAAGTGGAGAAGTTCCTCTATAACAGGGGAGGCTGCGTCTTGAAATCCTACTTGGGAGGGATGGGCCATTATGTTTCAAGACACGCGGGGTTTTAACCCACTATTCCGCCTTGACAAGGCAGTGTTATATTCGGTTTAACTAGCGTCTTATAAAGAAAGTGGCAGAGCGGTTATGTGATTGGCTTGAAACCAATTTATGGGGGTTCGACTCCTCCCTTTCTCGTAGATGCGTGGGGCTATAATAGCTAGTGTTCTGGTGAAGCCTGTTGGATTTGTACGAAGGCAGGTTCTTCAAAGGTGTGATAAGGGGGAGGGCAACCGTGCAGTCACTCAACGTTTGTTGTAGTGAGTTCAACTCAGAGGACTTCACGTTTAGCTGCGAAGGCTTCTCAGATGATAAACAGGAACATGATTACTGCTACTAGAGAGACTAGTGAGCCGATAGATGAGACCGTGTTTCAAAGGGTGTAGGCATCTGGGTAGTCTGAGTATCGTCGAGGCATTCCAGCTAGGCCAAGGAAGTGTTGTGGGAAGAAAGTTAGGTTTACCCCTACGAACATGACTCCAAAGTGGACTTTAGTTCATGTTGTATGGAGGGTGTAACCAGAGAATAGGGGGAATCAGTGCACAAAGCCGGCAACAATCGCAAAGACAGCCCCCATAGAAAGAACATAGTGGAAGTGGGCTACTACATAGTAGGTGTCGTGAAGGACAATATCTAAGGAGGAATTGGCAAGGACAATCCCTGTTAAGCCTCCGACTGTAAACAGGAAGATAAAGCCGAGGGCCCATAGAAGGGGAGTATCTCATTTTACTGCACCCCCATGTAGGGTGGCTAGTCAGCTAAAGACTTTGACACCTGTAGGAATGGCAATAATCATGGTGGCAGAAGTGAAGTAGGCTCGGGTGTCTACGTCCATCCCGACTGTGAACATGTGATGGGCCCATACAATGAACCCTAGCAGGCCGATGGCCATCATTGCTCAAACCATTCCTATATAGCCGAAAGGTTCTTTTTTGCCCGAGTAGTAGGCCACAATGTGAGAGATCATCCCGAAGCCGGGGAGAATAAGAATGTAGACTTCTGGGTGGCCGAAGAATCAGAAGAGGTGTTGGTACAGGATGGGGTCTCCTCCTCCTGCGGGGTCGAAGAAGGTGGTGTTAAGATTTCGGTCGGTTAGGAGCATGGTAATACCAGCTGCTAAGACTGGGAGGGAGAGGAGAAGAAGAACGGCAGTGATCAGGACGGCTCAAACAAATAAAGGAGTTTGGTATTGTGAGATGGCTGGGGGTTTCATATTAATAATGGTGGTAATAAAGTTGATTGCTCCTAGAATTGATGAGATACCTGCTAGGTGGAGAGAAAAAATGGTCAAGTCTACGGATGCTCCTGCGTGGGCTAAATTGCCGGATAGTGGGGGGTATACTGTTCAACCTGTCCCGGCCCCGGCTTCAACCCCAGAAGAGGCGAGCAAGAGAAGGAATGATGGGGGGAGTAGTCAGAAGCTTATGTTGTTTATTCGGGGGAATGCCATATCGGGGGCGCCAAGCATTAGGGGAACTAACCAGTTTCCGAACCCTCCAATTAGGATTGGCATTACTATAAAGAAGATTATTACGAAGGCATGTGCGGTAACAATAACGTTATAAATCTGGTCGTCTCCTAAGAGTGCGCCTGGTTGGCTTAGTTCTGCTCGAATGAGGAGGCTCAAGGCTGTGCCTACTATTCCAGCTCAAGCACCAAATACTAGATAGAGGGTGCCGATGTCTTTGTGATTGGTCGAGAAGAATCAACGCGTGATTGCCACAGGTAGGATGGCTGAGTGTTTAAGCGGTGGTTTGTAGCCCCATTGACAGAGGTTTAAGTCCTCTTCCTGCCAAGCTCCGAGGTGTTTTACATATTAGATTGCAAATCTGAAGAAGTAGGCTAGTCGCCTACCGGGGCTTTCCCCCGCCTTTTTGCCGGTAGGCGGGGGAAAGGTAGATGGATGCTCGCTGGTTTGAGCGCTTAGCTGTTAACTAAGAGTTTGTAGGATCGAGGCCTGCCTGTCTAGGGAAGGCTTTAGCTTAATTAAAGTGTCTGTTTTGCATGCAGAAGATGTGGGTTAGTGTCCCGCAGGCCTTATCAGGGGCTGGGAGATTTTCACTCTCGCTTAGGGCTTTGAAGGCCCTTGGTCTTAATACTATCCTAAGCCCCTAGATGGTTACTAGAGCTGCTACGGCGGGGGCCAGCGGTAAGAGGCAGATTGTTATTGAGGTTGTGATGGCTAGGGGAAGGGTTGACTGGGAGGAGGGGAGTCGTCAGGGGATTGTACCTGAAAGATTATTTGGTGAGATAGTTAGGGCCATAGCGTAACAGAGGCGAAGGTAGAAATATAGGCTTAGTAGGGCAGTTAAGGCTGCCATAGTGGCTGTTAGGGGAAGGGCTTGTTTAGTAAGTTCTTGCAGAATAAGTCATTTTGGTAGGAATCCGGTGAGGGGCGGCAGACCTCCTAATGATAGGAGAATTAGGGGGGTAAGGGATGTGATTGCAGGTATTTTTGCTCAGGAAGAGGCAAGTGCATTGATGTTGGTGGCGTTGTTTAGTTTAAAAACTAGGAACGTTGAGAGAGTCATAACGATATATGTTATAAGGGCCAGGAGTGTTAGGGAGGGGGAGAATTGTATGACCAGGATCATTCAGCCTAGGTGGGCGATTGATGAGTAGGCCAGGATCTTTCGTAGCTGTGTTTGGTTTAGGCCCCCTCAGCCCCCTACAAGGGTGGAGGTTAGGCCGAGTAAGATAAGCATTGTGGGATGAGCGGTTTGGATTTGGATGAGAAGGGAGAATGGGGCGAGTTTTTGTCAGGTAGAGAGGATAAGGCCTGTTGTTAAGTCTAGTCCTTGGAGGACTTCAGGGAGTCAGGCATGGAGTGGTGCGAGGCCTACTTTTAATGCTAGGGCGAGTGTAATTATTGCGGTAGGGAGGGGGTGGGTTATTTGTTGAATTTCCCACTGGCCTGTTAGTCAGGCGTTTGTGGTACTTGCGAATAAGAGGGTGGCAGCTGCGGTTGCTTGGGTAAGGAAGTATTTTGTGGTGGCTTCTACTGCTCGGGGATGGTGATGTTGAGCTATAAGTGGAATGATGGCCAGGGTGTTAATTTCAAGGCCTATTCAGGCAAGGAGTCAGTGTGAGCTTGCAAAGGTGGTGATTGTCCCCAGGCCTAGACCAAATAGGAGGATAAATAAGATGTACGGGTTCATTAGTAAAAGAAGGATTTTAACCAACATATTTGGGGTATGGGCCCAAAAGCTTAATTAGCTTATTCTACTAGGAAGTGGTGTATTGGAAGCACTAAGAGTTTTGATCTCTTCAGGTAGGGTTCGAGCCCCTTCTTTCTAAGGAGTTGGAGGGACTTTAACCCTCATTATTCACTCTATCAAAGTGGCCCTTTGTTTCAGGCACAGCTCCTAGATTAGAGTTGAGGAGGGAGGCCGGTGAGGGCGATGGGAAGTGCTAGGTGTAAAATAATTAGGGCGAGGGTTAATGGTAGGAAGTTTTTTCAGATGAGGTGTATGAGTTGGTCGTACCGGAATCGTGGGTAGGAAGCCCGGATTCATAGGAATAGAACAGATAAAAGGGCTGTTTTGGTTATGAGGTTAATCGAAGTAAATTCTGGTAAGAAATGTAGTGTGGTTGCTCCAAGGAAAAGGGTTGCGGAGAGCGTGTTTATTAGGAGGATGTTAGCATATTCCGCTAGGAAGAATAGTGCGAATGGGCCTCCGGCGTATTCTACATTAAAGCCCGAGACAAGTTCGGACTCTCCTTCAGTTAAGTCGAATGGTGCTCGGTTTGTTTCTGCTAGGGTAGAGATGTATCATATTGCTGCTAGTGGTAATGCAGGTAAGATTAGTCATGTGCTTTCTTGGGCTTCATTAAATGTTTGGAGGGTAAAACCTCCTGTAAAAATAATGGTGTTTAGGAGGATGAGGCCTAGGCTTACTTCATAGGAGATGGTTTGGGCTACAGCTCGTAGTGCTCCGATGAGGGCATATTTGGAGTTTGATGCTCATCCAGAGCCTAGAATAGAGTAGACTGCTAAGCTGGAAATAGCCAGGATAAACAGAATGCCCAGGTTAAGGTCTGCTATGGGGAAGGGCAGTGGAATGGGGGCTCAAAGGGTAAGGGAGAGGGTGAGGGCTAGTATGGGTGTAAAAAGGAAAAGAAGTGGTGAGGATGTTGATGGTCGTACTGGCTCTTTTATAAAGAGTTTTAGTCCGTCTGCAATAGGTTGTAGGAGGCCGTAGGGCCCTACTACATTGGGGCCTTTTCGAAGTTGCATGTAGCCTAGGACTTTTCGTTCTACGAGGGTTAAAAGTGCTACGGCCAGGAGGACGAAGACAATGAGGATTAGGGGGTTCAGCAGGAGGGTAAGGAGTGTTGAAAACATAGTCGAGGAGAGGACTTGAACCTCTGTGGAAAGGGCTTAGGTCTTTTGCAATAGCCGGGCTCTGCCACCTTGACTTGCTGTTGTCTAAAGCGGGGGGGGGGTATACCCTTTCACCTGCTTTATTTGCTTTCATCAGGTCAGGGTGAGGCGTGCCATGGGCATTGGCCCCCTCTTTTCGGTCCTCTCGTACTAGAAAAGCTTATTTCATAGATAGAAACTGACCTGGATTACTCCGGTCTGAACTCAGATCACGTAGGACTTTAATCGTTGAACAAACGAACCCTTAATAGCGGCTGCACCATTAGGATGTCCTGATCCAACATCGAGGTCGTAAACCCTCTTGTCGATATGGGCTCTAAAAGAGGATTGCGCTGTTATCCCTGGGGTAACTTGGTCCGTTGATCGGCGTTAAGCTGGATCATATTGTTAGTCAAAATTTCTGGTACTTTGAGTGGCGGCTCTCAGTTTTGGAAGTAGTACTTCCGTTCCGCGCGGGGGTTTTTTCTTTCCCCAAGGTCGCCCCAACCGAAGACATCAGATCAGGTCTCACTCTAGCGTTCAGCCCCTTAATAGGGGTTTTGGACAAGGGCTGACTTAGTGTCTAAAGCTCCACAGGGTCTTCTCGTCTTATGGTTTTATTCCCGCTTCTGCACGGGAAGATCAATTTCATTGACTGGAAAAAGGAGACAGTCAAGCCCTCGTCTAACCATTCATACAGGTCTCCATTTAAAAGACAAGTGATTGCGCTACCTTCGCACGGTCAAAGTACCGCGGCCGTTGAACAAACAGTCACTGGGCAGGCTGGACCTTTTATATTGTTATTTCAAAAGGCGATGTTTTTGGTAAACAGGCGAGGCTTGTTATGATTGCCGAGTTCCTTCTTTTTCTTTTAGTCTTTCCTTATAGGCACACCAGTGTGGGGTTAACGGTGTCGGTGTGGGGTGTTTTCTTGTTGTTTGGTTTGTTTCACAGTACCCTCTTTGTTTGGGGCCGTTAAGATTCGGTGGGGGTTCGTTCCGATGTACACATGTGCGGGGAGAGAGCCGGGTGCTCTCTTATTACTCATTTTAGCATAATTGCTCCCATGAGGGCATGGGACGGCCGGGTAGGTTAAGGGGTTTAAGATTTATTGTCGGTATTGGGGGGGGGGGGGGAAAGGTCCTGAGCTTTAACGCTTTCCGTATGGGTGGCTGCTCTTAAGCCAACCAGGGAGTTGTTCCCTTGAAGTGGATATGATCTTTATCCTCCTTAAAAAGTTGTGTCTTATTTCAAAAGGGCTGTACCCCTTTTGAATAACTCTCTTAACTTCTTCTGGTCTCATAGTCCGAGTAGACAGTTGAGGGGAAGAATTTGTGAGGCTGAACTTCTATTCATTTCCCCGGCAACCAGCTATCACTAGGTTCGGTAGGTCTGTCACCTCTACTCAAAGATCTTCCCACTCTTTTGCCACAGAGACGGGGTTGCCCTATTTCTAGGCTGTCTTGGAGTAGCTCACCCAGTTTCGGGGGGTCAAACTAAAATTCTTTTTGCTTGAGGCGTACTTGCTAAATCATGATGCAAAAGGTACGAGTTAATATCTCTGCTTTTTTGGGCTTTACTGGGTTGTTTCATTTCTCTTTCAGCTTTCCCTTGCGGTACTTTCTCTATAGCTCCTAGCTCCTTTTCCGTCTCCCGTACTGAGGAGGAAGAATGTTTTGTTTTAGGTTCAATAAGTGTATTTGGGGGTATTAATAGGGGGGTGTTGGTTTTTTAGGGCGGGCTAGCTGTTGGGCGTCAGGGTGACCCGATTTGCACGGGTGACTTCTCAGTGTAAGGGAGATACTTTTCTGTCTAAGCTACACTCTGGTTTGTCCAAGCACACCTTCCGGTACGCTTACCGTGTTACGACTTGCCTCCCCTTTGCAGGTGTGACTTTTTAGGTACGTGGGAATACGTTAGGCTCGGGGAGAGTGACGGGCGATATGTACGTGCTTTATTGCCATTAACTTCAGCAGGACACTCTGTTTCTCTGCTTACTGCTAAATCCACCTTCTAATGCTTATTTCAGTTCATTGTTCGTATTTCCTGATTTAGGAAATGTAGCCCATCTCTTCCCCTCTCATATACTACACCTCGACCTGACGTTTTGGGTCTTACCAATCTTGCTCACTTCTAGTCCTTCACAGGGTAGGCTGACGACGGCGGTATATAGGCGGGATTAACAAGGGAGGGTGAGGTTTAACGGGGGTTATCGGTTATAGGACAGGCTCCTCTAGACGGATGTGAAGCACCGCCAAGTCCTTTGGGTTTCAAGCTGATGCTCGTAGTACCCGGGCGGATAGGGGGCGTAGTGACCTATCGAATTTTAGGGCTGAGCATAGTGGGGTATCTAATCCCAGTTTGTTTCACAGCTTTCGTGGGGTCAGGTTTGGTAAAGCTACTTTCGTTAAAGACCTTCTTAACTCGAAAGCGTTAAACAGCTTTGAGGACGTTCGGCTTTAGTTTTAAAAGTTTCCCTAACCACTCTTTACGCCGTTGTCTGTCAACTTGAGCCTCTCGTATAACCGCGGTGGCTGGCACGAGTTTTACCGGCTCTCTAAGCTTTAACTAAGTCAAGTTTTCACTTATGGCTTAATGTTTATCACTGCTGATGTCCCTTGAGGGTGTGGCTAAGCAAGGTGTCATGGGCTGATGTTAGTCGTGCCTGATACCGGCTCCTTGTTTCCGGGCGGGGAACGAGGGTGGGCATTCTCACGGGGGTGCGGATACTTGCATGTGTAAGTCTAGCTAGAGCCGACAGTAAAGTCAGGACTAAGCCTTTGTGCTTGCGGAACCGGTCGAAGATTCACCTTAACAGTTTCAAGGTTATGCTCTACTTAAGCTACGCTAGC